TTACTGAATTCGATATGCGTAGATTCGATTCGGAGAAGAGATTCTTTCTTGTAAGAACATGGCAAGCTAAGTTCAGTCATTCAGAACTGGCAAGCACCCGGAAGCACTAGACCAATAAGCTAGATCTCCCTACGGGGCATTGCACGTTTAGCCAGACCGCTCCGCTCGTGCTTCTCCTTGCGTCTTGCACTAGAACAGGGAAATCGCTACTAAAGCACTTTCTCTCATGAATTGAAAGAGTTCTATCTGGGTCAAAATGCTACGGCTTGCTTATACTCTTGCAAGCAAGGCGAGAAGCGATTCTCTTAGCCGGCATACCCGACGAATCAAAAAAGCTATAATAAGGCAATCCATGGGCATGGAACCCCGAAATAGCCAATCTACAATCATTTAATCAGGTCGAAAAATTCTTGCCGGTGGGTAGAACCAAGACTCATTTTAGCCAGGAGCTTACTTTAACTACTTATTTAGCTACTTTAGGTCGTTGTAGTCCATAAAGAAGAATCAAACTTTATCAGAGCTTGCATTCGATGCCGTTGATTCAATTTCTTCACGCAAGAAATTCTAAAAAGAAGCTTCCTTCGCAGGAAAGATATTCTAGTAAATAGAAAACTCGCCATTCATTCATGAACTGTCTTGCCCGAGAGCTAGAGCTATATCTCTCGAAGGTGTCTTAGCTCCACCGATAGGAACTGCCCACCTATCCAGGTAACCTCACCCGTGAACCACGAACTAGACTTACAGACAACCTAAGAAGAAAGGGAGTCTCACCCAAGAAGGAAAAACTAGAAGAATAAACAAGAGAGAACGCGCATACAAAGAGGATTCTTAACCGTTCGCGAAGAGAAGATAGTTGTTTTAGGCAGCCAACCATAGCAGAACGCAATCAAAGCTTTCGTCCTTGGCCGCTCCTTCAACTGATTTCATTCATTCATAAACTCGCTTGAACGTGCCATCAAGAGCTCCAGCTGCTGCGAGGATAGGATCTTTAGGCTGGGCACGAAAGCTGCATTGATTTGACTTCTTTGCTTCTGCTATTGAAGCCCAAGAAAACTTTCTCAATTCTCATTCTTCTTTGGCGACAAGGAAGGCTACCCCTGGGTAAAAGTACTAATCCGTCTATCTACTTACTCTCTAACTAAGAGAATGTTATTTACTGAGAGAAGTAGTACGGATTGTTGCTGTCTTCTTTTTGGCGGTGAGGACTGAACTTTCACTTTCTTACTTGAAGTCATAGCTCTTTCTCTTTTTCTCTTTTGAGAGCTGTATGTAACTACAGTTCTTTATGGGCTGGGGAAATCTCCTAAATTACAAGAGAGGAAGATAGAGTTAGCATTGATTGGGAAGGAAGGAACTAGTAATCCATTTAAGAGGACTTTACCCGGGAAGGAACTGACTTTTTCTAACTCGGAATGAATTGGAAGTGCGAGATGCACTAATCGGAAAGAGACTCTCTCTTGACCTGACTTTCCCTATTGGCTTTGACTGCGGTAAGTAATTCACTCAAACCGATTCCATTTATGGAGGGTGGGAAAACTCTTTCTTTTATCAGGATGAAAGGCTTAGCCGCCTGACTCACTCCGGATAGAAAGATTGAGGGGGTCAGACACGGCGGAGACGGCACATTGAATATGGGATTGAGACTACGACTGGAATGGAATTGCTCCGTTGATAGATCCAGATTCGCATCCGCCCATCTAAGAGATTTCTTCGTGCCGGGTCGTGAGCTATGTGGAGCGATCAAAAAAATGGGATCTATTGGGCTTTCACCTGCACTGCCTTCGCCTAGGACATTAGAAAGGGCGAGAAAGGGCTTGCTGCTGGTTCGGAACTCCCCTATCTATTTGAATTGATTTACAGCGCCTATTTTCAAGCTTATAAAAGGAATTGCTTCTCTTAACTTTAAAGAGGGTCTCTCCTGCCCGGCTCGATATGAACAAGGTAGGCTGGTAGGTGGGTAGGCTTCTATCCGACTAGTAGGACATGCAGTTCTCCCCTTAGCCTTAGGGCAGGCACGAAATCAATTAACAGCTTCTAAAGAAAAGAGGACGACTTAAGACAGCAAGAACGGCCAAAAGAAGTAAGTCACTTGCAAGCCCAGGAAGAATTCAAAGAAATCGATGAATGTGTCCCGACCAAGCAACGAAGAAGCGCTAGCAGACGAGATTGGACCTATATAGACTAGGAAACACAGGGAAAGACAGTCTTGGGGGTCCCCAAAACAGAGTGAGAACTAGCCCTTTGAGGAGCTCTCTAAGCTGTCTAACTCTCTATTACCATATGCAGAGGGAAACCAGGTTCAATAGCCGGATAGAGTAAGAAAACAACTAAATAGAAATGAGTACTTGCTACGGGTGAAGGAGTAAAGAGTTTCAAGAAAAAATATCCTTAATGCGACTGCGGGAAGGCTGTTCCTGCTACATTTCGCTGGGGAAGAAAGAAGGAATTGAGTCCTTTCACATTATCACGGAAAAAGGGGATTGCCTATTAGTAAATTTTG